ATTGAATATTGAATGAATAGAGAGATTAAATCAAGAAAAAGAATTAAAAGAATGCTTTACAAAAAAATAAAGAAATGGAAGAACAAAAGTCGTATGGATTCACAAAAACTACGTGGATGGAGAGGAACTAAAAAAGAGAGATTGAAGTAGTTCTGACGATTCAATAATATTATTACTTCAATTCGGAGTTTTTAGTTGGATAAATCTTAGCGATGGAATAATAAGTTATAATTCATTGGTTGATTGTATCATTAACCATTTCTTTCTTTTGGTGTGAGGAACTTATCATGAATCCACTGATTTCTGCCGCTTCCGTTATTGCTGCTGGGTTGGCCGTCGGGCTTGCTTCTATTGGACCTGGGGTTGGTCAAGGTACTGCTGCGGGCCAAGCTGTAGAAGGGATCGCGAGACAACCCGAGGCGGAGGGAAAAATCCGAGGTACTTTATTGCTTAGTCTGGCTTTTATGGAAGCTTTAACAATTTATGGACTGGTTGTAGCATTAGCACTTTTATTTGCGAATCCTTTTGTTTAATCCTAAAAAAATTACGTATTTTTTTCGTATTTTATTGACTTGGACTTGCTGCTTTTGCTTTTTCGAATTATATGAAGCTTTCACTCCTACAATTACTTAGTCGTTGGGACAATAACCTATGGGAAGGATTGATTTGAGGATGGGGCATTAGCATACTTACTCGCCTTCTTCCTTCCCTTTCTTAGTCCAATGTCGAATGGAACTTTTTTTAGGATTGTTACAACATATTTTGTAATCTATTTCGAAACGAAATAGGAAATTAATAAAAAAAATAGAAAGAAATAGATAATTAGTTTTATCTCTAAAAGGAGATCATATGAAAAATGTAACCGATTCTTTCATTTCTTTGGGTTACTGGCCATCCGCCGAGAGTTTCGGATTTAATACCGATATTTTAGCAACAAATCCAATAAATCTAAGCGTAGTGCTTGGTGTATTGATTTTTTTTGGAAAGGGAGTGTGTGCGAGTTGTTTATTTCAAGAATAGGTTGGATACAACCAACTGTACTTTTCTCGTTATAACTACGAAAAGGTGCATGATCCCGCGAATTACTTCTGACAAAATGAAGAAATCATATTGAAGAACCATAGCATTTCGTGATTCATTGGTAAATAAACTTTGATTCTCTATCAACCAATAATGTGGGACCATTAACATGGTTAAAGCTAAACCGTTTGAAGTCCGGACGCAGCATGGTACTCTTTCTACTACTATGTTAATACATAAATCGTTTAAACTAGTTGGGATTTTTTTTTCGATATAGAACACTCATGTCGATAAAATGATTTGAACCCCTTTTGTTTTATTATTTTAATATAATTTTTTTGTAAAAAACTGGAAAAACGAGGATTTCACCCTCATTTTTTTTTATCCAATGCTGAATCGATGACCTATGTTATGTATAAAGTAAGAAAAATTCTTTGGATTTGAAGAAAAAAAAAAAGAAACAACTTTGCTGACAATTGTTTGTTTGGTCAGAAGAGTCCTCCGAATATTTGGGTCTTGGATTAATGATCAATTTTTTTTTTTTTTTTTTTTTTYTTTGTGGAATATGAATAGAGAAAAGAGGATAGGCTCATTACATTCAAAAAGATATATGGGAATTTCCCAGAAATAATTGCAATAATTGAGCGGGAGAGCCAAATGAATCGAAAGATTCATGTTTGGTTCGGGAAGGGATCGTCGAAGTTTTGAAATGAATGGAAAGACAATCTACTTTCATTAAGTGATTTATTAGATAATCGAAAACAGAGGATCTTGAAAACAATTCAAAATTCAGAAGACCTACGCGAGGGGGCCATTGAACAGCTGGAAAAAGCCCGGGCCCGCTTACGGAAAGTCGAAATGGAAGCGGATCAGTTTCGAGTGAATGGATACTCTGAGATAGAACGAGAAAAATTGAATTTGATTAATTCAACTTCTAAAAGTTTGGAACAATTAGAAAATTATAAAAATGAAACTATTCGTTTTGAACAACAAAGAGCGATTAATCAAGTACGACAACAGGTTTTCCAACAAGCCTTACAAGGAGCTCTAGGAACTCTGAATAGTTGTTTGGACAACGAGTTACATTTACGTACCATCAGTGCTAATATTGGCATGTTTGGGACGATGAAAGAAATAACTAACTGATTAGTCCTTCTACTGTAGGCATTATTTTTTTTTCTTCAAAAAAAAAAAAAGAATTACGAAATACTCATGGTAACCATTCGAGCAGATGAAATTAGTAATATTATCCGTGAACGTATTGAGCAATATAATAGAGAAGTAAAAATTGTAAATACCGGTACTGTACTTCAAGTAGGCGACGGCATTGCTCGTATTTATGGTCTCGATGAAGTAATGGCAGGTGAATTAGTAGAATTTGAAGAGGGTACTATAGGCATAGCTCTAAATTTAGAATCAAATAATGTTGGTGTTGTATTAATGGGTGATGGTTTGCTGATACAGGAGGGAAGTTCTGTAA